CTAAAAAAAGAGAGCAAAAAGATTTAAAGGATTTTTGGATAATACAAAATTTTATGGATTGTCAAGAAATCGACTAACTTTATTTTAAATAATTTATGGATTTAGAAATTCATTTCATACAATTGAACTTTTTCAAACTGTTTCTTTTTCAGAACTAAAAACACTTGTGCCAAAATAACAGATGTGAAGAAGAACAAAAGGCCTTGGATGCGTAATGGATCTTGAAGAACTATTTCCGCATCTCCCTGACCAAAACCTCCTACATTTGGATTGCTTGTTAATGGTTGATCAAGCTTGATAGATTCACCCTCTGAAACAAGAAGTTCTGGCCCCGGAGGTATAACATCAACCGATTGATGTCCGTCTAACGCATCAACTATGGTTATTTCATATCCACCTTTCTCTTTACGTACTATTTTGCTTACTATACCGGCTGATGTAGCATTATAGACTGTATTATTACTCTTGTTACCATTAGGATAAATCTGACCCCTTCCTCTGTTTCCACCTACATATATAGGATATTTTAAGAAGTGAATGTCTTTCTTCGTCGAAGGGTCAGGAGAAAGAATGGGAAAGACAATTTCACTATATTTCTGACCAGGAACAGGACCTATAACAAGAATATTTTTTTTATTGGGACGATAATTCTGAAAAGACAAATTTCCTATCTTTTCTTTCAACTTAGGAGAAATACGATCGGTTGGAGCTAGCTCAAATCCCTCGGGTAAAATAAGAACAGCACCCACATTCAAACCCCCTTTTTTACCATTAGCAAGAACTTGTTTCAATTGCATATCATAAGGAATTCGAACAACGGCTTCAAATACAGTATCAGGAAACACAGCTTGCGGAACTTCAATTTCCACGGGCTTATTAGCTAAATGACAATTGGCACATACAATGCGTCCAGTTGTTTCTCGTGGATTTTCATAAGCCTGTTGCGCAAAAATGGGATACGCATTTGAAATAGATACTCGACTTAGTACATATATCATGATCAACACATAAACATAAATGGATCGAGTCATTTGTTTTTTTACCCAATAAAAAGGATTTCTATTTTGCATGTCCAATTAGATATTTTAGAAATTATACAATAAATTACATAGAAAACTAGTCTAGTTTCCTATAAAGAATCTGTTATTGTTGTACTGACACAGTACTGAAATAGTTTGTTGAGAATATAGGACTAATACCTTGAACAGATAAAAATGGAAAAAAGTCACTAAAAAATGATTAGAAAAATAATTCTGATTGAATTGAGATAAGAAGATGAAATTAAATTTTCATTCATTCATTGAATGATAAATTACTACAAGCGAAGGAGATACACGATTTAAATAATTGAATATCCAACATTTCACAATTGTATCTAGAATAACTGGAAAAGTAGAAACAAGACCAGATATAATCTGGTCCTTATGTGTCAACCCAAAATCCTTGTAGACCGAACCAATTAGTAGTTCCCAACCATGAGTTGAATGAAATCCAATTCCTAAATCAGTAACTAAAAGAATTGAGAAAGCTTTTATTGTGTCACTTAAGTTATAGAAGAATTCCTGACCCCATGAATTAAGAATGATAAGTTCCTCATTACCCAGAATAAAATAACCATTTAAAATACTGAAACAGATTAGATTTGTTGACAAATGCAAAAGGAGATGAAAATTATATTCATTGTATGTATTAACTAATTCTATCGTTTCCTTGTGTATTCCTATACTGGGTTTTTGTATATATGTTTCCGAGTACTCTTTTAGAATTTCCTCTAACAAAAGACACTCTTCTAATTCTATGAATCTTTCTAAAACATGTTTCTCTTGAATAAAATTCAAGAGAGTTTCGGATTGACTCGTATTCCACCAATTACTAATCCAAAGTTCTAAACATTTTTGAAATGAAAGAAAGACTGCCCAGGGCAAAAATGCTATAGATGCAAAATATGGGAAAGAGTAGAATGTTTTCTTTTTTTTCATTTTTTTATTTGTAAATGAAATAGTTAATAAACCTCCTTTATCCAATGATTCTAAATAATATTTATTTCTTTTATATAAGATATTGAATGAAATATGACTTTTCTAACAAGCAGGGTATGGAATCTATTATTTTCTTTGTATACTAATTTAGTTCTTAGATTCTTAGACCTAAACAGAGTATAGAAATAGAATAAAGGTTCTTTTTCTTTTTTTTTTTTACTGTTTCGAAGTCTTTCACCGTGCTGTATGTATAACTAAAACTCAGAAAAAGAAAATTAACTCAGAAAAAGAAAATTTCAATTCCAAATCTTCTATCTCAAAAAACATATTACAACATTTATATTCGTATAAATCTCTACTTCATAAATATTAATTTATGATATGATAAAAATTAATTTCTTACTTTTCCCCTTTTTCTAGTATACCAGAATGGAGTTGGAACCCACATATACGTATACGATATATATTTGGCATATAAAAAAAGTAGTATACCAAAAATTAATTCTTTTCTGAATTGATTATTAATTTAGAATACATTACTCTAATTTATTAGAGTAAGATTCATAGTAATTTCATATCATAGAAGTATTTTTCTTTTTAAATATCCTTCTCTTTTTTTGTTTTATTCTATGTGTGTTTTATTCGCTAGAAATTCAAGGAAAAATAAAATCGAAAAATGTAATATGTTTTGTTCAAATGAATATTTCAAAAAGACTTGAATTGGATTCAAAATGGAATCCACGATTTACGAATTCCTTTTCTTCTTCCTGATTTTGATTTTTCATTCAATTCATTTCAAAATACTTCAATTGGTACACACAAGAAATAGGCCAATTCGACAGCTTTTTGTTCAATCTCACGTGGCGTCAAAAAATTATCATCCGTACGAGTCAAGGGAATGGACCCTTGGCCCCTTATTTCCATATAAAGTACACGACGAGAATAAAAGCCCTCTTTATCCTCAACTCGGATTGATTGGATATCTTTCATAAGGAAGCGAAGAAAGATGCGACGATTTAGTCCAGGAAATCCCCAACGAAAAATACATACAATTCCTTTTTTTCTATCAAATAGGTCATAACCACTCCCTACGTTCCAAAAAATGGTGCACCACAAATACGAACTCATAAATAGACCTGCGATCCCGTAGAAAGACATTATGATTCCTTGTGGAAAAAAAAGTATTTTTTGAGATGGAAATAAGGATATGATATTTCCACTAAAATAACTGGAAGTTCCAACCACTAAGAATCCTAGTGAACCTAAAAAAAGAATAAAAGACCAGAAAAAATTACTTGTTTTTCGAGACCCCGTTAGAAATTCTATCCATATATCTTTTGATCGCCAATTCATACTATACTAAATCCAGTTGTGTTCGATTGGAATTGAGAAAATAACCCAATCTTGACTTTATTTTTCTTGATTCCCTTGGAACTTTTATAAATTAGTACTTAAAATAATTAATTAGATAGATTAGATATTAGCATTATTTGATAGTTCCCAACTACTTTACGTAATGTAGAGTAATTGGGAGTTTTCTTTCCTATTTATTCTTTATTCAAACTATTTTCCCACCTTAAACTAACTAGAAATCTAGGATTTATAAAATATTATTTTTTTGCACATAAATAAATAAAAAAATAATTGACAATGCTGGAAATATGAGGCCTATTAAAGGTACAAAAACAGAAGGTAAATTAAGATCTGTCATAGAATGGGTGCCTCGATTTGAATTTCATATTCGTATATCTATATTTCAATTTCTTTGTTTTTTTACCTTTCTAGTCTAGAATTATTTCGATTTTTTTGATTCGATAGATTTCTTTAGTCTTGATTCTGGAGTCACTCTTTTCTTTTTTTTTTTTTTTTTGAAACCTTGGATTTATCCTCTCCCGCATTTTCTACCTCACGAACTTTTTTCATTTCAAAAAAGAAATAATTTGAAAAACTTCTTTTTTTCAAGAATGAAGAAAAAAAGAACTAAGGAATGTACTATTCACCCTATAAGTGAGATTACGGTTTTTGGTTTTGAATTACCTACTTAACTCAGTAGTTAGAATATTATTTTCATACGGGAGTAGTCTTTCTTTGGTTCAAATGCAATTGTAGATAAAAGATTGTAGATAGAAGTTATTAGATATCACAGTATTGACTCTACTAAAAACTTCTACCTATTTAGTTTTTTCCTTGTATCCAATTTTTTCCTTGTATCCAATTCAAATTAATTGTCATTAGTTAGAGAATCATTAGTTAGAGAATTTTTGAAATATGCTTTTATTTAGACATGTCTACTTCTTATGCATTATGCACAAATTACTTCTTGATCATATGTTTTCTTGATCCATATGATTAAGGGGGATCATTGCTTTTTGGATTTGTAGTTTACGTATCCAACAATGATTCGGAAGAGGTGGGATTCTCCTCTGCTTGATATAGTTTTTTTTATTCTAGTATTTGAATTTGAATCATAATCACTTATCTCGATCAGTACTCTATCTTCCAGTACCAGGCGTATACGATTTCGACGTATTAAGATAACCCAGAATGATTTGACTATGATGATCCAAACGTACGTAGGACATAATATCTTTTATTGGTTCCACAAGAGTTCTTTTTTTCCTCCTTAAAAGAGAGAATAATATTTTTTCGCATTATTATAACTTATGCTCATCCCAATTGAACAAATAGAGGAAAAAAAAAGAAAAAAGTCTACATTAAATGTTAATAGATGTGGATTCATTTTTGATACATTAATTCGAAAATAGAAATTCAGGATTCAATTTTTTTAGTTTGAATTCGACGAAAAAGGAAAAATTCTAAGAACTTTTATTTGCTTGGATTCAAATCTGACGAGAATAATATTCTACAACTAAGAACTCATCTATTTGCAAACCAACTTCTGGCCTATCTATTATTTTTTTTACTCGTCCTGTATAGTTTTTTGAAATAGTCAAATGTTTTGGCAATTTATTTTGGGCAGATGAAGCAATAGATTTTTTAACAAGATCAAAAGATCTTTCGTTATCCTTTATAGTAATGATATCTCTGGGTTTGCAACGATAACTTGGTATATCAACTATATGACCATTAACTAAAATATGTCTATGGTTCACCAATTGTCTGGCTCCAGGAATGGTCGAAGCCATACCCAAACGAAAAAGGATGTTATCCAAACGCATTTCAAGCAGTTGTAACAAAACTTGACCTGTTGATCCTTTGCTTTTTCCAGCGATATGTATATATCTAACTAATTGTCGTTCTGTCAAACCATAGTGAAAACGTATTTTCTGTTTTTCTTCTAAACGAATACGATATGGTTTTTTTTTTTTCCTAAAAGGAATTTTAGCATCAACAGGTCTAAATTTCAATTTTCTATATTTCTTTCTTTGAACTAGTCCTGGTAAAGCTCGCAGACGGCGTATTTTTTTGAAACGAGGTCCTCGATAACGAGACATAAAAATTCCTCCTTTTTTTTTTTTTTATGAGAATTTCATTTTGAAAAATCAAAATTAAAACTGAATTAAAGAATAAACAAAACAAGATCGTAAAGTAAAATACTAAAAAAAAAGTATCATCAATTGGATTTTTTGTATATAGATTTTTTTGATTAAAAGTTGAGACTGGTTCTTTTTTTTGTAGAGATTAGAGATTGAAATCTCTATAATTTTTTTTCTTATTTAATTAATAAATCTAATTAAGAAATCATAGATAAAGATTGTTTTCACTTAATCGAAAGTTCTTTTTTAGTTGTTATTAGAAAGATTATTGCTGAAATAAAACAAGGTATATCATAATATACATCTTATAGAAATATAAGAACATATTTTTTTATACAAATTTTCTTTTACTTAAAAAAAGCTCAAGAATTTTTTTTTGACCAATTCTAAAATGAGAATAAAATAGTAAAATGCAAGCAGATGAATTAGAAAAATTTTTGCTCAATTATTATTTTAAATGATTTATAATGATATTATAAGTGAAACTTCATAAAATAAAAAATTGAAAATATTTCAATTTTATTTTATTTAAAGTAGTTAAATTCTAGTTAAATAAATTTTAATAATTTATCAGATCAAAAAAATAGAAAAAAGAATTTCTATTCTTTTTTATTTACTCTTTTAGGTTTTGTTTTGAAACTTCGTTAGGTTTTGAAAACAAGAATAAAGAGGCCTTTCTTTGAAAAAAGAGACATCATGTTATGTAATAATTCCGAACAAAACAAATAAATAAAATTTAAGAGACTAAATTCTTACTGAAGAATTTTCAGTACAAACATATTATGTTTGATAAATTAAACATTAGAAGTTTCAGTATAAACATATTATGTTTGATGAATTAAATATTTCTTTCTGGTTTGGAAAAAAGAAAAAAGAAAGAATATGGTATTTTACTAAAATTTTTTTATTTCTTTTTCTTTTATTTTAAATAAAAATAAAAGAGATTCTTAGAATAAATTTCATTTTCGAATTGAAATTCTGCTTTAATATATTTTTATTTATATTAAAAAAATGTAAACTATATCTTTTGTTTCATAAAATAAACAAACCTGGGACGGAAGGATTCGAACCTTCGCAATAACGGGACCAAAACCCGTTGCCTTACCGCTTGGCGACGCCCCATTTCCATCGATTTTCTATTCGAAACTAATAGAAATTTTTATTATTATCGAATAATAATATATTTTTACTCTTTATTCTTCAATCTCAATCCAATTCCATAAATTGGATTGGAAGTGTTTTTGCTAGTATTCAACCAACATTTTTTGCTACGACGGACGAGAAATAAAAATTTGAAGTTTGAAAAACTTCAATTAACAAAATTGATTGTAACTAACTTATATATATAAAACTAACTTATATATATAATGAGTTTATATATAATGATAATGATAAAAAAAGAAACTTATGTCAAGAGTTTGATTTAATATATTGAAAATCATCAAAATTGAAAATGAAAATGCTCAATATATCAGACGCTTCTGAACCAGTTGTATAAAATATACATATATATGTTAAGATAAAAAGAGGGCAAAAACGGAATCCAACGTTTTTTTATTTTCTTTTTTTTTTTTGGAAAGCGAGAGATTTTTTATTTTTCAATTAAAATTAAAATAAAGAATCTATAAAAAAAATCCATTCTCGAAATCGAACCGTTGACCATTGCATTACAAATTGGATGCTATAACCCATGAGCTAAAGAGATTCCTATGAAAAATATTAAATTAAATTTAATTGTAGTTTTATTCTTCGAAAGAAGACTTCTTCAAAAAATAAAAAATATTTTCTATTTTGAGGTCCTCAGTACTATTTTTTTAGCATGGATAATTGAAGTGAAAAAAAAAAAGAAAAAACCTTGATAGGAGTTTCAAGTATCCCGAATCTATTTTACGATTCAGAATTCTATTCGAATTTTTTCTCTTTTTGCCAAGATACTTGAATCAAATCTACTAGTTACAAAATATTTTGTAATGAGTTGGATATCTTAAGTATCAGCGTCCTTCTATTTTTATAGAATCTAAATCTAAGAAAAAGAACTATCCTACTCCTACCTAAAAAGTGTTATCTACCATCATAGCAAGTAAAAAGTAGTAGAGTAGATAAAACTTCTTTTCAGAAATATTCGATCAATTTACGTAGTAAAAATCCATCTATGATGCAAATTCAAAAAAGAATTGACCAATTAAAGTAACATCCACTGTAGGGTAAACCAAACCATCATCTCTCAAGCTTCTCCGGCTGATTCTACTCTAATCCTAGAGAAATAAACTTAGATTCCTAGAGAAATAGACTTAGATAAAAAGTCAGTTCCTATTCTCCAAAAAATCATACTAGCCCTTTTCCCCGCGTTTTTGGATGGTATAAAAAGGTTTTTGAAGACAAAAGTCATCGGTTCAAATCCAAGGAAGGCCCTTTTTCCTATTTTCTTTTTTGTTTTTCAAAAGAACTCTATTTTTTTTTAAGAAAAAATGAGCCCTCATTAACTAGTCATAATATCCAAATACATACATAGTATGTTAACATTTTAAGACATATAGATAAAAATGGAGATAATATAGGATAGGATCCAAAATTTGATTGATCGTTTTTTATAATTAAGATATTATATGAAAGTAGAAATCCTTGTATTCTCATTCTCAAATGAGAATCGAGAAAAGGATTTAGGATTTGGGAAAAACCTAAAGAAAAGGAAGAATTTTTCAATCTGTTTTTCTCATTTTTCTCTTATAATTATAAAAATAATTTATAAAATTATCTAATCTACAAGAACGAAATCTTTTTATGCTTAATATCTTTAGTTTAATCTGTATCTGTCTTAATTCTGTCTTTTATCCGAGTAGTTCTTTCTTGGCCAAATTGCCTGAAGCTTATGCGATTTTCAATCCAATTGTAGATATTATGCCTGTTATACCTGTATTCTTTTTTCTCTTAGCTTTTGTTTGGCAAGCTGCTGTAAGTTTTCGATAAAATTTGAAATCTTTTAATAAATCAATTCGAAAAATAGATATTAAAAAGCGACTTATAATTATAATATAGTGACTTATATTATAGTTATTCCCAGAATCGAGATTAATATGCAATTAATCATTGCAGCAATAAATTGGAATCAGCTTTTTTTCTGTCTGTTCTGATCTTCCAATGAGTGCAAACCTTTAAGTTTCTAAAATAACTAATTCTTAAATACGAGAAAAAATTTGAAAAAAAAGATTCTTTCTCTTAAACTTAAATAAGAAAACAAGGTTTTTTTTCGTAAGAAAAGGTAATTTATTCCCTTAAAAACAAAAAAAAGATCTTGGAGATTTTATAATGCTTACTCTCAAACTTTTTGTTTACACAGTAGTTATATTCTTTGTGTCCCTTTTTATCTTCGGATTTTTATCTAATGATCCAGGGCGTAATCCTGGGCGTGAGGAATAAAAGCAAAAGATTCTTAGTTTTTCTTTTTTTCTTTATTTTTTTTTATCATTAATTTTCTTATGATACAATAATATGAATCAAAATTCTTATGAATCCAAAAATACTAAATCATAAGAGAGAGCGGAAAGAGAGGGATTCGAACCCTCGGTACAAAAAATTCGTACAACGGATTAGCAATCCGCCGCTTTAGTCCACTCAGCCATCTCTCCAAATTCATTAAAAATCAATGATTTTTTCTGCGCTGTGATGTGATATATAAAATAAAGATTTAGAAAAATCCTTGTTTTTTTATTCTATATGAAATAGAAAGAGAAAGTACAATTTTATTAGGAAATCTACTTTTCTATATTATATTCTTGAATATATATTATTCAAATTCATATATACTAATAAAAAAAAAATGATTTTGAATTAATCACTTTCTTACAATAAATTATAAAAGCAAGATATAAAAGTATAAAAGATATAAAGAAACATATCGAAATTTTTCGAATTTTCTTATCAAAACATTAATAAGATAAGAAAATTCGAAATATAATATATACTATATTTCGATAATAACTTAAATATTTTGATCATAACTGAAATTACTTCAAAAAAAATTTTTCTTCAAATTACTTAATTTGTTTTTTTTTTTAGTTAATTTTTTTTTACGAAATCTTACCCCAGCCTGATCTGGTTAAAAACTAACCAAGCTTTTCCTTCTCTACTCTTAGTTCAAGGAATATTTCATGGATCATCAGGATCCAATGTTTTTTTATATAAAAAACAAAAAAAAAACAAAAATATTAAATTAACAATAATATTGTTTATTGAAATAGCAACAACAATATAAATTATCATTTTCATATTTCTGTTTCATTCTCATATCTAAAAGTATTATTATTATTATATAATATAGGATTCTTTTTGGATTTTATATCCTTTTTTTTTTCAAATCAAAGATGACTCTTGATTAGTTAGTCAAGAATCAAAACATTTAATAACATTTCATATATATAAAACTAGTCTTTCATTTTGTTAAAAACTATTAATATATGAAATATTTTTGAAATATTTTGTTTTGAAAATATTTCGATCAAATTTAATAGAATTTTATCGGATTAGAATTAATTTATTTATTACATAAATCTCCTTACTTTATTTAATTTTTTAATAAAATTTCTTCCAATTGCGATGAATTACTATATTATCATATAAGATCTATCTATTTGCTAAATTAAGATCTATCTATTTGCTAAATTAAGATCTATCTATTAATTTGCTAAATTAAGATCTATCTGATATGTTAGCAACATTGAAAAAATAAAAAACATATAAAATAAAAAATCTATCTTTTTTATAGTTGACCTTTAAAAAAAAAAAATCCTTCATACATATGGAATCAAAACCTTGAATTTATTTAGTAATGATAATGACTTCTTTTCAAACAATAAAAAAAAAATAACAAAAAATCTAACTAGAGATCTAGAGATTTGTTTCTTATTATATTAGAAACTTATGTTTTTAATTGAATAATTTTTATGAAAAAAATGAAACTTTATTTATTTTATTGATTTTTTTGATTTATTCTCTACGCGGAGACGAAATATATGGTATGGCAAAATCAAAATTCTCAGAATTCAGATGCTATTTTTATCCTATCTCATATTTATTCGCTCATATTTATTCGACAAATGATGTATTTATATACTATAATAAATATATAGCGGGTATAGTTTAGTGGTAAAAGTGTGATTCGTTCTATTAAAAATCTAACTTAAAAGTTAAGGGATCCTTCAGTTTTTTTCTGGGATCAAAAAATTTTTTTTATTTAAAAAAAAGGGTTTCATCCTTATCCTCTCAATAGAATTTTGTATTTGAGGAAACATATACATTATCACGATTCTTTCTTTTTCAAAAAAAGCTAATTGAAATTGGATATTCAATTATGGATAGAAAGTCGTGAAGCATAATTTTGAATTGGATTGAAGTGTATCCAGTTTATATATAAAGTATAAGTAAAGGATCTATGGATAAAGATGCAAAAGTTGATTTCCAATCGTAACTAGATCTTCGATTTTTTGATTCGAAAAAAGAATTTTTTGAAGCAAAATAGTTCAAAAATGATGGTTCTAATTTGCTAGAACCATGAAAATATTCTATATTCAGCTCGGTAGAAACAAAATTCTTTTCCTGAAGATCATACAAATAAAAATAGAAAACGAAGTAACTAAACTAGAGAAATTTAATATAATATAATTTCTCTTCTTCAGAAGGATCATCTAAAAAGCAGATAATTTTAGATACATTCAGACAGAAAAGCTGACATAGATGTTATGGATCTAATGTATCCTTGATGAGAATACATTATTCAATCTTCCATAAAGGAGCCGAATGAAACAAAAATCTCATGTTCGGTTTTGAATTAGAGACGTTCAAAATGATCAAGCAACGTCGACTATAACCCCTAGCCTTCCAAGCTAACGATGCGGGTTCGATTCCCGCTACCCGCTTTTTATTTCTTATATATATATCCTAAGTTTTTATATACATCTTTTCTTTTTCTCTCAACCAATTTGTAAAAAATATAAAAAAAATCTTTGTTTGATCTAAACAAAATCAAATTTGGTATGAAAAGCGTCCATTGTCTAACGGATAGGACAGAGGTCTTCTAAACCTTTGGTATAGGTTCAAATCCTATTGGACGCAATTTCTTTCATCTTCTTAAATTTAACAATTTAACACAAAGCTTAGTTTTTTTCACGGAATGGATCATAAATAAGATATGTCAACGATAATTACTGTGAAATAACCATTCCTGACATATCTATATCAAAAAAACTTACTTATCCTAATATGGATTAAACGAATCTATAATTCAACAATATTTCTAAAAATTATATATCTTAGAATAAATTTTTTTTATGAAAAAAGAAGTCTTTATGTATCCCTCTTTTTCTTTAATAAAAATTCATTGAAGTTTTTTGAGGATTTATCTACCCTCATCTTTTCTTCCAGACATTTCACGATTTGCCCTGTAAAGTAAATCCTAAAGCGGAAATAGGAAAAGTTGATATGCCCCCTAACTCCCTTACTAACTCTTCTATCTTAAACTTAAATCGAAACTTATTAATAATGGAAAAAAAATTCATAAGCTCAGATACTTGAGCATAAATTTCTTTTTTTTTTTCAAAATAGTTTTCTGTTATACCTATATTGTCTATTATAGATACATTCTTCAAATCTATTTTGTCTAAAAGATCTTTTGTTGTTTTGATGTTATCTTTTTTGAGATTTTTCAAAGTATTTAATGAAAATGCTAATCGGTTAATGGAAAATTTCTCAACAGAAAAACAAGAGGATATTAAAACCTCTCCTTTGTAGTTTTTTGATACAAACTTTGAACACCAGTGATCTCGGTCGAAGTCGCATTTTAAATCATAGCAAAAAAACCAAAAATCGTAATTGAAATCTTTTATATTTTCAACTAGCAACTAGAAATGATTCCAAAGGCCTTTTTGAGGATTTTTATCTTACGATCTGTGTGTTTTTTTTCTTATTTTGCTTATATTTTTACTTATATGTATGTATAAATAGAAAATTATGTATAAATAGAAAAAAAATTATATGTATAAATAGAAAAAAAATTATATGTATAAATAGAAAAAAAATTATATGTATAAATAGAAAATTATGTATAAATAGAAAATAAAAATGTATAAATAGAAAATAAAATTTTTTGATTTAGATAGATCTAAACCTTATGTTTTTCACTTTTAAAATAAAAATATGTTAAATTCGGGATATAATCCCATCGACGTATTGAATAATATAAATAAATGAAATCCAATCTTGCATTATAAGAAAATATGAAATTGAATGGATCTATATCCAAAATATGGTTACTTAAGAATGAATAAGATTTTCCAAATTCCGTAACATAGCTTAGCTATGATGAAATCAAAAGTCTGCAACAGAGAAAAAACTTGTTGTTGAGTTAATTAGTTTTGAACTAATTAAGTTATAGTAAACTTGGTGCGGAGACGTTGAACCCGTGGGATGGCAGATTCTTGTTTAACTACCAGACTGTTGTACTTTTCGAGGTATAAGGAAATTAAGGCAATGATTATTGCCTTATATTTATAAGGGGATTTGAACCTTCAAAAATCTTCTACCCCCATTTTTATTGATTTTTTATTCAAAACTAATAACAAATTAATAGAAAAATAGTGGTTTTCCTATTTTTTTAACCTCACTCATTACTAACCCTTTAATGTACTACATTAAAAAAATTTCTACGTCTATACCAAATCTTAGATGATTTGCTAATAAATAAGAAATTAGTGACTTTTTTATTATTTTATTCAATAAAAGCAATTTTCATTTGATAGGAAAATAGTGATTTTATCAGCAAAAAAAATCAAATTTTTCTAATTAAAATGTTATCTTTTTTAATTTTTCCTAGCAATTTTTAGTAAAAAAAGCAAATCACTCAATGACAGAGAAAAAAAAAGATACAATCTTAATTTCGATTAACTCAAGTTTTCAATTTCATTTGAAAAAAAAAAATAAATGTAGAACTTTAGATTATTGAAAATCAATAATTAATTAATAAAATCATTTCTGACTAAACTAAAAAATAAATAAAAAAATGGATGAGATATTAGAAATAGAAGAGAAATAGATAAAAATAAAAATTGCATTTTAGTCTCAAAAAAAGAAGAAAGAAAAGGGGATATGGCGAAATTGGTAGACGCTACGGACTTACATTGGATTGAGCCTTGGTATGGAAACTTGCTAAGTGTTAACTTCCAAATTCAGAGAAACCCTGGAATTAAAAAAGGGCAATCCTGAGCCAAATCATTATTTTGAAAAAATATAAAAAAATATATAATATATATAGAATATTATTATTCTATATTTTTTTTTATATGATAAAATTTATATTTTATATAAAAAAAGGATAGGTGCAGAGACTCGATGGAAGCTATTCTAACGAATAGAGTTTATTATGTTGCATTGCTAGAATTTCTCTCTCGAGACGAAATAAAAGAAAGGATAGCCGTCTATACCAAAGACGTACGTATATATTGATTAATCAAATGATTAATCATGATAACAATCAAATAATATTTTCATATGAATTAAGAAATTGCTATTGATTATGGAATAGCAAATTCCTAAATTTTGATGAATTCAAAAAATAATGAATCCTTTATGGTGAATTGATTGGAATATGAAGTTCAATGAAAAAAAAACTCAATTTTGAGTAATAAATTGAATATATTATTAATTATATATAGAGTTTTTTATATTGAAGAAAAAATGATGATAAATCCAAGAAGAATAAAGAGAGAGTCCATTCTACATGTCAATATCGACAACAATGAAATTTATAGTAAGAGGAAAATCCGTCGATTTTTTAAATCATGAGGGTTCAAGTCCCTCTATCCCCAATAAAAAGCCCATTTGATTTCCTAAATTTTTCTTCTTTTTTTTGATTTTGATGAAAAAGTGAAAAAAGATTTACTAAACTTTCTAATTCATTCTAGTTTTTCATTTGGCAAATAGATCTTCAAAAAAAATGCATTTTATGCAATATTTCTATATGCTTTTATTAAAAAAAAAAAAAAGCATATGAAAAGAATCTAAGCATAGGCAAAGAATCTCTATATTGAAATAATTACCAATTATTATTAATATTTATATTACCAATTAATATAAATATTTTAACATTTTTTTAATTGACGTAGATACAAGGGTATAGGTACGAGTATTCTACTCAGGTGATTCACAAGAAATTTGTGAGGATAGCCGGGATAGCTCAGGTGGTAGAGCAGAGGACTGAAAATCCTCGTGTCACCAGTTCGAATCTGGTTCCTGGTAAGACAAAAATAAAATATATTGGGTAAGAATTAATTCTATTATAGAATTTTATTCTAATTAATATATTTTAATTAATTAAAAAAAAAAAATATATATATATATATAGAATGTTTTTTCACTTTTTCTATATAAAGAAATAGAAACATCATTTTTGAAAGATAATATAATAATATTTATTATCGAAATAAAAAAAAACTCTTTAGCTTTAGATAAAGAGTTGGAGGATAAGAATAGATAGAAAGAATGCTTTTTCAAATTTGATACCTTTTTATTTCTTAATTTGGTATTTCTTTATTTTTCTTTCTATTTATTCTGTTTCTTTCTTGCTTACCTTACTTTCTGAAGTACAATTCTAAAATCTTCAGTTGATAGAAAATCAATAAATATTTTATTTCTTTCTCCTCCAAATGAAAAAATCTAAATACTGTTAGCTTAGTATATCATGATTCAAATAGGAATCCAGCAGATATTTTGTTTATTTCATCTAAAATAGAATTTCAAAATATTCATTGACTTGAATAATGAAATTTGAAGTCGTGTCATATAAATGAACATTAGTTTTTTATCATTCAAAGGGCATCTTGCATTTCATAGAAATTTGGAGTAATATAGTCCTTACGCAAGGGCCAGCCTATCCAACTTTCAGGCATTAAGATACGTTTAAGACGTGGATGATTATCATAAGAGATTCCAAACATATCATAAGATTCACGTTCTTGAAAATCAGCACTTTTCCAAATCCATAAAACAGACGGAATTCTAGGATTATTTCTTGACACAAATACTTTTATACATATCTCTTCTGGATTATATATATCATATTGTATTCTTGTAAGATGATATACGCTACCTAAAAATCCCCCAGGTGCTACATCATAAACACACTGGGAGCGTAAATAATTGTAACCATATACATATAAAATGACAGCAATGGAGTCCCAATCCTCGGCCTTTATTTGTAAGGTTTCTATTCCTCGAGAATCAAAGCCTAAAGATCTATGAACTAGTTCATGATTGACTAGCCAATCAGATAAATAATTTTGCAAACGATCCTCCTCCATTATATTGATCTCTCTGACATTATTATGTATAAATAAAGTATTTCACCAAAAAATTGGAAAGTAAAAGTAAAGGTTGACTTGCTCTTTCTTAATTCTGCAAAAAATAACCTTACCTAATTAAGGTTAGTTCGTAAAAAGGTACTCAATTTTTAGATCTAAAAAATTTTTAGAAAATTTTTCTTTTTTCTGAAGTAGATTGTGATTGATTTATCCATTCCTGCTCGTAATTTCCAATATGAGTACTGTCTTGAACAAGAAATTGATGATTAGTAGTAAAACATCGATTTTCTTCTTGAGATCTAATTCTATCTTCAAATATTTCTCGAGATATCTTTTTACGAAGTTTTGTTATAGCATCTATAACTGCCTCTGGTTTAGGCGGGCATCCCGGTAAATAAACATCCACAGGAATTAGCTTATCAACTCCCCGAACAGTACTATAAGAATCAGTACTGAACATTCCCCCTGTTATAGTACAAGCTCCCATAGCAATGACATATTTTGGTTCAGGCATTTGTTCATATAATCGCACTAAAGAAGGAGCCATTTTCATTGTTACAGTGCCAGCTGTTAAAATTAGGTCCGCTTGCCTAGGACTTGATCTTGGTACCAATCCATAACGATCAAAATCAAATCGCGAACCTATTAATGCAGCAAATTCAATAAAACAACAACTAGTACCATATAAAAGAGGCCATAAACTGGAAAGTCTTGACCAATTTGAAAGATCATTTGATGTAGTTGAAATAACTGAATTGGGGGTTGTTTGATCAAGTAACGAGAACTCAATCAAATTCATAACCGTCTTAGTGTTAACGGAATTTTGTTCTTGTTTTTTTTTTCGTTTTTCTGAATATTTAGTTAAGACCATTCTAATGCTCCTTTTCGCCATGCATAAACTGAACCACCAATTAGGATAAGCACGAAAATAAGAGCTTCGATAAATAAAGATACACCTAATATATCGAAACTCATTGCCCATGGATAAAGAAAGACTGTTTCAACATCAAAAACAACAAAAACAAGAGCAAACATATAATAGCGAATTCGGAATTGTAACCAAGCATCTCCTATCGGTTCTATACCTGATTCATAAGTAGAAAGCTTTTCTGGTCCTTCACGAACCGGGGTTATAAGTGCTGAAATCAAAAATGCTAAGATAGGCAAAAGGATTGATATTATGAGAAATGCCCATAAAATATCATATTCATGAAGCAGAAACATAAATGTACTCCTTCGTAAAAATGGAAATATGCTGAATTAATTAATTCGAATTAGCATTGTTAATTCATCCAGAACTTCTTCTCCTAAGTGAAACAAGAATATATTTTTCTCAAACAAACGAATTGACTTTGTGACATGTCTTGGTTAAAGATTCTATTTCATTCAATTCATTTATAATTTCCATTCTAGTTAGATATAATGTAAACATAAGATCTTTTTAGACAGACGAGAAAAATTTCTCTCATTTGGTTTCACTTTCTATTTTTTTTTAGTTCTATCTTTTATTCCAAAAGTCCAAAAGATAGAATAAATAATAAATAAAAAAATATCTTATTTAAAAAATTAAATAGTAAAAGACTATTAAGAATATAATAATATATTGGAACTTAATACATTCCAATAATTAATTAGATTAATTAGGATATCTAATCCTATATTAAGATCTTAATAGATATTAAGAGAGATAGTTCTCTAAACATACAAAAAAAAAGTCTTGAAAAATGAAATGGATTAGGGCTATACGGACTCGAACCGTAGACCTTCTCGGTAAAACAGATCAAACTGAATTTATTATCGAAATGATTCGAACTGTTTCAAAGACCCAACATGCATTTTGTTGCATTGGGCTCTTTCATTAACTGAAAGAAAATCAGTTAATCCACCATATTTTTTCTTTATGGAAAAAATAAAGATAAAAAGATGATTCCGTGTGCTCTGATTCATTATAGGTATCCTGATCTAAGAGCAATACCAAAGTTTTTCAAAGAAGGGTTAGCTTGACTTAGGTCTGCCTTCGGCCTATTTTATTTCACCTAGGTGAAATGAAATTAATAGAATTAAGAAAATCTCTATCGTTCCACTGCAAGTATGACACTTTATACACCTTAAAGTGTCATAGGACGAAAAGAGGTTTTTTGAGGTCCTTATACTCATTATGCCTAGCATTGAATAGATTGGGTATTAACCTTATCAACTAGCAAATCAATGACAGGTTTTATTCGATTTTGTATCGAAAATCATATCAGAATCGAACTAAACCAAGTATTTGTCAGGCTATTGTTCTCCCTTAATTTCCAATCTATGGAGTAAGACATTGATTTTTGAATGTTCATTGCATAATAAGCTTCTTTGAAAAACATTGGCGCACGTGTAAACGAGGTGCTCTACCAACTGAGCTATAGCCCTTGTACGAAAAATCTTAACACAAAAAATATTTCTTGTCAAGCCTAATCCATATGAGAAATTTCTGAATCTATTTACTTTTAATAGATTGGTATTGCCTATATAGAATATTCTATCTATAATTAGAAAAGTGATAGAATCTTATTTTTGGTTTTGAACTACCTACTTAACTCAGTGGTTAGAGTACTGCTTTCATACGGCGGGAGTCATTGGTTCAAATCCAATAGTAGGTAGAACTTATTAGATAAGATACTCTTGCATTGACTTTGGTATGTAATCTAATCTAATAAGTTAATTTTGATATTTCATTCTTTTTTTCTTTGTATCTGATTCAAACTGATTTTTTTCAATTCGAAGAAGACAGTATCAAAAACCACTAAGAAATATTTTTGACAGCCTCTACTCGTGTCCTAGCTCGTCTAAGAGCTAGATTCGCTTCAATGACTTGTCTTTTACCCTTAGCTTTCCTCAAGTTAGCTTCAGCTATTTCAAGAGTTTCTTGAGCTTCTTGCGGATCAATGTCAGTACTTTTCTCTGCATCATTTCCTAAAATGATGATTTCATTATTTCCAATTCTGGCAAAACCACCCATTAGAGCCACCCTTAACCATTGGTCGTTGAGGCGTATTCTCAAAAGACCTATATCGACAGCTGTGGCAATAGGAGCGTGATTTGGTAATACACCAATTTGACCACTATTTGTAGATAAAATGATTTCTTTTACTTCTGAATCCAGAATAATTCGATTAGGAGTCAGTACACAAAGTTTTAAGGTCATTTCTTCAATTTGCTTTATAAAGTTATAGCTTTCGCGGTAGCTTCATCGATATTACCCACCAAATAAAAAGCTTGCTCGGGCAATTCGTCTAATTCTCCGCAAAGGATCTGTTGAAATCCCCTAATGGTTTCTGCAAGACCAACATATTTTCCTGGAGAACCAGTAAAGACTTCTGCCACGAAGAAGGGTTGTGATAAGAAACGCTCAATTTTTCGTGCTCTTGCTACAGTTAAACGATCTTCCTCAGATAATTCATCTAATCCGAGAATCGCTATAATGTCCTGAAGTTCTTTGTAACGTTGTGAAGTTTGCTTAACTCTTTGCGCAGTTTCATAATGTTCATCGCCAACAATGCTTGGTTGTAACATAGTAGATGTTGAATCTAGGGGACTCACTGCTGGATAAATACCTTTGGCAGCTAATGGTCTTGATAGTACGGTAGTAGCATCTAAATGTGCAAATGTTGTAGCAGGAGCAGGGTCAGTCAAGTCATCTGCAGGTACGTAAACTGCTTGGATTGAAGTTATAGCTCCCTTTTTGGTAGAAGTAATTCTTTCTTGCAAAGAACCCATTTCTGTACTAAGGGTGGGTTGATAACCAACTGCGGAAGGCATTCTACCTAATAAAGCGGATACCTCTGATCCTGCTTGGACAAAGCGAAAGATATTGTCGATGAATAGAAGCACATCTTGTTTATTAACATCTCGGAAATATTCTGCCATAGTTAGGGCAGTTAAACCAACTCTCATACGAGCTCCTGGGGGTTCATTCATTTGACCATAGACTAGAGCTACTTTTGATTCCGAAAGATTTTTTTCATTAATAACTCCGGATTCTTTCATTTCCATATAAAGATCATTTCCTTCACGAGTACGTTCTCCTACTCCACCAAATACGGATACACCTCCGTGAGCTTTAGCAATGTTGTTGATCAATTCCATGATCAGTACTGTTTTGCCTACTCCAGCTCCCCCGAATAGTCCGATTTTTCCTCCACGTCGGTAAGGAGCTAAAAGATCTACTACTTTAATACCTGTTTCAAAGATTGATAATTTTGTATCTAATTCTATAAAAGCAGGTGCAGATCTATGAATAGGAGATATTGTACTAATATCCACAGGGCCTAAATTATCAATAGGTTCTCCAAGAACGTTGAAAATTCGTCCAAGGGTCGCTCCACCAACTGGAACACTTAAAGCAGCCCCTGTGTCAATCACTTCCATTCCTCTCGTTAAACCATCTGTAGCACTCATAGCTACAGCTCTAACGAGACTATTTCCTAATAATTGTTGCACCTCACAAGTAACATTAATCTGCTGACCAACCGTATCTCGACCCTTAACTACCAAAGCATTATAAATATTAGGCATTTTCCCCGGAGGAAAGACAATATCGAGTACTGGGCCAATAATTTGAGCGATCTGTCCTATATTTTGTGTGGAAACCACAGGATTAGAAGTAGTAGGATTCATAATTAGAAAAATTTAAATATTTTGCAATTTTTTTTTTGCATAGTATCAAAGCAAAAACCAAAGCAAAAACCAATGTTCAATAGCAAGCTGATCAATTTAATTCAATAAAAAAAAAAGAAAACGAAAATAACATAATAACATTTAGTTAACGATCTAACCGATTGAATTTGAATCTTATTAAATTCGTTATTCATTCAATTTCAATAAGTTCTTTCTTAGGTTCAGTCAATCTTTTTTTATTTTTTAATCTAGATTAGATTTCTGTTTTTAAATTCTTTCGTGGATGAATTATGCTTATTTTCACATCTAGGATTTAGATATACAAAACATATCACTGTCAAGCGGAAAACCCGTAAATATTCTGATTTTAAAAATAGATATTAAAATATAGGAAAAAAAATCCCATTAGAAATTTATCAATTTGCAAAACAAGAATAAGAATTAGATTCGCTTGCACTAGAAATATGAAAGAACATATAATTAAGGGTGTATTTGGTGCATCAAATATAATTAAGGGTGTATTTGATGCACCAAATACACCGAAAAATACCTCCAATATAATATAATGTCATGTTAGCATAACAATTAGAAATCTTAATTGATTTTTTTTTGAAATGAAAGATTTTTACTGCATTTAAAGTCCATCTCGAGTAGATCTTGTTCTTTTGAGAATTCTTAATTCATAAGTTGTAAAAAGGGGCTTATGTCACCACAAACAGAGACTAAAGCTAATGTTGGGTTTAAAGCAGGGGTTAAAGATTACAAACTTACTTATTATACTCCTGAGTACGAAACCAAAGATACTGATATCTTGGCAGCGTTCCGAGTAACTCCTCAACCTGGAGTCCCTCCTGAAGAAGCAGGAGCTGCAGTAGCGGCGGAATCTTCTACTGGTACATGGACAACTGTTTGGACTGATGGACTTACCAGTCTTGATCGTTACAAAGGGCGATGCTATCATATCGAACCTGTTGCTGGAGAAGAAAATCAATATATTGCCTATATAGCTTATCCTTTAGACCTTTTCGAAGAAGGTTCTGTTACTAACATGTTTACTTCTATTGTAGGTAATGTATTTGGTTTCAAAGCCTTACGAGCTCTACGCTTGGAAGACTTACGAATTCCTCCTGCTTATGCAAAAACTTTCCAAGGTCCACCTCACGGTATCCAAGCTGAAAGAGATAAGTTGAACAAGTATGGTCGTCCTCTATTGGGATGTACTATTAAACCAAAATTGGGATTATCCGCAAAGAATTACGGTAGAGCATGTTATGAATGTCTACGTGGTGGACTTGATTTTACCAAAGATGATGAAAACGTAAACTCACAACCATTTATGCGTTGGAGAGATCGTTTCTTGTTCTGTGCCGAAGCAATTTATAAAGCACAAGCCGAAACAGGTGAAATCAAAGGGCACTACTTGAATGCTACTGCAGGTACATCTGAAGAAATGATCAAAAGAGCAGTATTTGCTAGAGAATTAGGAGTTCCTATCATCATGCATGACTACATAACTGGGGGATTCACTGCAAATACTAGTTTGTCTTTTTATTGCCGTGATAATGGTCTACTTCTGCACATCCACCGCGCAATGCATGCAGTTATTGATAGACAGAAAAACCATGGTATTCATTTCCGTGTACTAGCTAAAGCATTACGTATGTCTGGTGGAGATCATATTCACTCTGGTACAGTAGTAGGTAAACTGGAAGGTGAGCGTGAGATGACTTTAGGTTTTGTTGATTTACTACGTGATGATTATATTGAAAAAGATCGTAGCCGTGGTATCTTTTTCACTCAAGATTGGGTCTCTATGCCTGGTGTTATACCTGTGGCTTCAGGGGGTATCCATGTTTGGCATATGCCTGCTTTGACCGAAATCTTTGGAGATGATTCTGTACTTCAATTTGGTGGCGGAACCTTAGGACACCCTTGGGGAAATGCACCTGGTGCAGTAGCTAACAGGGTGGCTTTAGAAGCGTGCGTACAAGCTCGTAATGAAGGACGTGATCTTGCTCGTGA